GTTCTTGTAGCTTATGCAAAGCATGGCACTGAAGATGCCAAGATGGTCGTTACACTCACCCAAGAACAAAAGACTTAGTCCTAACCTTACTGTTGGTTGTTGCTAGACTTATACATGCAAGTATCCGCGATCCAGTGTAGATGCCCTAGGCACCCTAATATTAGGTCGATAGGAGCGGGTATCAGGCACACCCTTTATAACCGTAGCCCAAGACGCCTCGCAATTGCCACGCCCCCACGGGTATTCAGCAGTAATTAATATTAAGCAATGAGTGCAAACTTGACTTAATCATAGCAATCTAAGGGTCGGTAAATCCTGTGCCAGCCACCGCGGTCATACAGGAGACCCAAATTAACATTATAACGGCGTAAAGAGTGGTCGCATGTTATCCAAGTAGCTAAGATTAAAAAGCAACTGAGTTGTCACAAGCAAATGATGCGGCATAAGGCCTCTATTCAAAGAAGATCTTAGACCAACGATTAATTGAAGCCACGAAAGCCAGGGCCCAAACTGGGATTAGATACCCCACTATGCCTGGCCCTAAATCTTGATGCTCGATCTAACCGGAGCATCCGCCCGAGAACTACGAGCACAAACGCTTAAAACTCTAAGGACTTGGCGGTGCTTCAAACCCACCTAGAGGAGCCTGTTCTGTAATCGATGATCCACGATTCACCCTACCATTCCTTGCCCAAAACAGCCTATATACCGCCGTCTCCAGCCCACCCCCCATGAAGGCCCAACAGTGGACGCAATAGCCATATCACGCTAATAAGACAGGTCAAGGTATAGCCCATGGAATGGGAGCAATGGGCTACATTTTCTAAGTTAGAACACAACGGCAAAGGCACATGAAATTGTACCTAGAAGGCGGATTTAGCAGTAAAGAGAGATTAGCGAGCTCTCTTTAAGCCGGCCCTGAAGCACGTACATACCGCCCGTCGCCCTCCTCAAAAGCGACCCAACCCCACCCATAACTAATACGCTATTCAGCCAAAGAGGAGGTAAGTCGTAACAAGGTAAGTGTACCGGAAGGTGCACTTAGAACACCAAGACGTAGCTTAAACAAAAGCATTCAGCTTACACCTGAAAAATACCTGCCCACAACAGGTCGTCTTGATGCCAAACTCTAGCCCAACATACATGACCCGGAATAACAAAGCTACTCATTACACTAAACCAAAGCATTTGCTAGTCCCAGTATAGGCGATAGAAAAGACCACCTGGCGCGATAGAGACCACGTACCGTAAGGGAAAGATGAAATAAAAATGAAAAACCCTAAGCTAAAAACAGCAAAGATCAACCCTTGTACCTTTTGCATCATGGTCTAGCAAGAAAAACCAAGCAAAATGAATTTAAGTTTGCCACCCCGAAACCCAAGCGAGCTACTTATGAGCAGCTATCATGAGCGAACCCGTCTCTGTTGCAAAAGAGTGGGATGACTTGTAAGTAGAGGTGAAAAGCCAATCGAGCTGGGTGATAGCTGGTTGCCTGTGAAACGAATCTAAGTTCACTCTTAATTCTTCTCCAAGGAAACTCAGAACCCTAATGAACCGAATTAAGGGCTATTTAAAGGAGGTACAGCTCCTTTAAAAAAGAATACAATCTCTACGAGCGGATAAATAACCTTCCCCATACAAACACCTGTGGGCCCTCAAGCAGCCATCAACAAAGAGTGCGTTAAAGCTCAGTACCTAAAAATATCTAATCCATATGACTCCCTCACCACTAACGGGCTAACCTATAGTCAAATAGGAGAATTAATGCTAGAATGAGTAACCAGGGTTCTCCCTCTTCGACGCAAGCTTACATCTGTACATTATTAACAAGTGCCCCATATACGACAAATCAAACAAGCAGAGTATTAAACACCTTGTTAACCCGACAGAGGAGCGTCTTCTAAGAAAGATTAAAACCTGTAAAAGGAACTAGGCAAACCGTCAAGGCCCGACTGTTTACCAAAAACATAGCCTTCAGCAAACCAATAGACAAGTATTGAAGGTGATGCCTGCCCGGTGACATAGTTAAACGGCCGCGGTATCCTAACCGTGCAAAGGTAGCGCAATCAATTGTCCCATAAATCGAGACTAGTATGAATGGCTAAACGAGGTCTTAACTGTCTCTTACAGGCAATCAGTGAAATTGATCTCCCTGTACAAAAGCAGGGATAAAAACATAAGACGAGAAGACCCTGTGGAACTTTAAAAGCAGCAGCCACCCCAAACTACATGCACACCCACTACGGGCCCACTTACCCCACGGGCTACTGGCTTGCACTTTTTCGGTTGGGGCGACCTTGGAGCAAAACAAAACCTCCAAATCTTAGACCTTACATCTAGACTAAGAGCAACCACTCAACGTGCTAATAGCAACCAGATCCAATATAATTGATCAATGGACCAAGCTACCCCAGGGATAACAGCGCAATCTCCTCCGAGAGTCCATATCGACGGGGAGGTTTACGACCTCGATGTTGGATCAGGACATCCTAGTGGTGCAGCCGCTACTAAGGGTTCGTTTGTTCAACGATTAACAGTCCTACGTGATCTGAGTTCAGACCGGAGCAATCCAGGTCGGTTTCTATCTATGATGAGCTCTTCCCCGTACGAAAGGATAGGAAAAGCGAGGCCAATACCACAAGCAAGCCTTCGCCTTAAGTAATGAAGTCAACTAAATTACAAAAGGCTATCCCCTCCCCCCACGTCCTAGAAAAGGACCAGCTAGCGTGGCAGAGCTCGGCAAATGCAAAAGGCTTAAGTCCTTTAAATCAGAGGTTCAAATCCTCTCCCTAGCTTTACAGCACTCCATGACCAAATACCCCCTCCTAACCAGCCTCATCATAGCCCTCTCCTATGCACTCCCCATTCTAATCGCAGTAGCCTTCCTCACCCTAGTAGAACGCAAGATTCTAAGCTACATGCAAGGACGAAAAGGCCCAAATATCGTCGGCCCATTTGGCCTACTCCAACCCCTAGCAGACGGAGTAAAACTGTTTATTAAAGAACCAATTCGCCCATCAACGTCATCCCCTATTTTATTTATTATAACCCCCATACTAGCCCTCCTTCTCGCAATTTCAATCTGAACGCCCCTCCCTCTGCCATTCCCACTCGCGGACTTAAACCTAGGATTACTCTTCATGCTAGCCATGTCAAGCCTAGCAGTCTATTCCATCCTGTGATCCGGCTGAGCATCCAACTCAAAATACGCATTAATCGGGGCCCTTCGTGCAGTAGCACAAACCATCTCCTATGAAGTCACCCTAGCAATTATCCTACTATCCCTCATCCTACTAACTGGCAACTACACCCTTAGCACTTTCGCTACTGCCCAAGAACCTCTCTACCTAATCTTCTCATGCTGACCCCTGGCTATAATATGATATGTCTCTACTCTAGCTGAAACAAACCGCGCCCCATTCGACCTGACAGAGGGGGAGTCCGAACTAGTCTCCGGATTTAATGTAGAATATGCAGCAGGCCCATTCGCCCTTTTCTTCCTCGCAGAATACGCCAACATCATACTTATAAACACACTCACTGCTATCCTATTCTTCAACCCGAGCCTACTTAACCCGCCCCAAGAACTATTCCCAGTAGTGTTAGCCACAAAAGTACTATTGCTATCAGCAGGCTTTCTATGAATCCGAGCCTCCTACCCACGATTCCGATACGACCAGCTAATGCACCTCCTATGAAAAAACTTCCTGCCGCTCACACTAGCCCTATGCCTCTGACACACTAGCCTACCAATCTGCTATGCAGGCTTACCACCATACCTAAGAACCCCAAAAGGAAATGTGCCTGAACATCTAAAGGGTCACTATGATAAAGTGAACATAGAGGTATACCAGTCCTCTCATTTCCTACACACCTTAGAAAAGCAGGAATCGAACCTGCACTAGAGGAATCAAAACCCTCTATACTCCCCTTATATTATTTTCTAGTAGGGTCAGCTAAACAAGCTATCGGGCCCATACCCCGAAAATGATGGTTCAACTCCTTCCCCTGCTAATGACCCCCCAAGCAAAACTGATCTTTACCTCCAGCCTTCTACTGGGTTCGACCATCACAATCACAAGCAACCACTGAATCACAGCCTGAGCCGGCCTGGAAATCAATACCCTTGCCATCCTCCCAATAATCTCCAAATCACACCACCCTCGAGCCATCGAAGCCGCAACCAAGTACTTCCTAACTCAAGCAGCTGCTTCTGCTCTAGTTTTATTCTCTAGCATAACTAACGCATGACATACCGGACAATGAGACATCACCCAATTAACTCACCCAACATCATGTCTAATCCTAACATCAGCCCTTGCAATAAAACTAGGTCTAGCCCCATTCCACTTCTGATTCCCAGACGTTCTACAAGGCTCCCCCCTCATCACTGGCCTTCTTCTATCCACGGTCATAAAATTCCCACCAATCACCCTACTCTTTATAACATCCCCATCACTAAACCAAACACTACTTGCATTCATAGCTATCCTCTCAACAGCCCTAGGAGGGTGAATAGGACTCAACCAAACACAAATCCGAAAAATTCTAGCATTCTCTTCTATCTCTCACCTGGGCTGAATAGCCATTATTATCGCCTACAACCCCAAACTCACCTTACTAAACTTTTTCCTCTACACCCTAATAACCACAGCCGTATTCCTCACCTTAAACTCAACTAAGACCCTCAAACTATCAACACTAATAACCACATGAACCAAAACCCCCGCACTAAGCGCAATACTCCTCCTAACTCTATTATCGCTAGCAGGTCTACCCCCTCTTACAGGGTTCTTACCTAAATGACTTATCCTCCAAGAACTAACTAAACAAGACATAGCCGCAATAGCAGTAACCATCTCTATCCTTTCTCTATTAAGCCTGTTTTTCTACCTTCGCCTCGCCTACTGCGCTACAATCACACTTCCACCCCATACTACAAACCACATCAAACAATGACGCACTAATAGCCCAATCAGCCCTGCAATCGCTATTCTAACCGTTGCATCAACCATATTACTTCCTATCTCCCCTATAATCCCCACAATTATTTAAGAAACTTAGGATTACTTAAACCGAAGGCCTTCAAAGCCTTAAACAAGAGTTAGACCCTCTTAGTTTCTGCTAAGACCCGCAGGACACTACCCTGCATCTCCTGAATGCAACCCAGACACTTTAATTAAGCTAGGGCCTTCCAACTAACCTAGGCAGATGGGCTTCGATCCCATAAAAATATAGTTAACAGCTACATGCCCCAACCAACAGGCTTCTGCCTACAGACCTCGGTGCAGATCAATGCACATCAATGAGCTTGCAACTCACTATGAATTTCACTACAAGGCCGATAAGAAGAGGAATTGAACCTCTGTGAAAAGGACTACAGCCTAACGCTTACTCACTCAGCCATCTTACCTATGACATTCATTAACCGATGATTATTTTCAACCAACCACAAAGACATCGGTACCCTCTATCTAATCTTCGGCGCATGAGCCGGGATAGTTGGTACCGCCCTAAGCCTGCTTATTCGAGCAGAACTAGGGCAACCCGGTGCCCTCCTGGGGGACGACCAAGTTTACAACGTAATCGTCACAGCCCATGCTTTCGTAATAATCTTCTTTATAGTTATGCCAATTATAATCGGAGGATTCGGTAACTGACTAGTCCCTCTAATAATTGGAGCCCCTGACATAGCATTCCCACGAATAAACAACATGAGCTTCTGACTCCTACCCCCATCCTTCCTACTCCTCCTAGCCTCCTCCACAGTAGAAGCCGGAGCAGGAACTGGCTGAACCGTTTACCCTCCCCTGGCTGGAAACCTAGCCCACGCAGGAGCCTCAGTTGACCTGGCCATCTTCTCCCTTCATCTGGCAGGAATCTCCTCAATCCTCGGAGCAATCAATTTCATCACAACAGCAATCAACATAAAACCTCCTGCCCTATCACAATACCAAACCCCACTATTCGTATGATCAGTCCTAATCACCGCAGTGCTACTTCTACTATCCCTACCAGTCCTCGCTGCAGGTATTACAATACTACTCACAGATCGTAACCTAAATACCACCTTCTTCGACCCAGCAGGAGGAGGGGACCCAGTACTCTACCAACACCTATTCTGATTCTTCGGCCACCCAGAAGTCTACATCCTTATCCTCCCAGGATTTGGAATTATCTCCCATGTCGTAGCCTACTACGCAGGAAAAAAGGAACCATTTGGGTATATAGGAATGGTGTGAGCCATGCTCTCCATCGGATTCCTAGGCTTTATCGTGTGAGCCCACCACATGTTCACAGTAGGGATAGACGTTGATACTCGAGCATACTTCACATCCGCCACAATAATCATCGCAATTCCAACTGGTATCAAAGTATTCAGCTGACTAGCCACACTGCACGGAGGAATTATCAAATGAGATCCACCAATACTATGAGCGCTAGGTTTTATCTTCCTATTCACTATCGGAGGACTCACAGGCATTGTCCTAGCAAACTCCTCCCTAGACATCGCCCTACACGACACCTACTACGTAGTAGCCCACTTCCACTACGTCCTATCCATGGGAGCAGTCTTCGCAATCTTAGCCGGCTTCACACACTGATTCCCACTATTCACTGGATACACACTCCACGCTACATGAGCCAAAATCCACTTTGGAGTTATATTTGTAGGAGTCAATCTCACCTTCTTCCCACAACACTTCTTAGGTCTAGCCGGCATGCCACGACGTTACTCAGACTACCCAGACGCCTACACACTATGAAACACCATCTCCTCCGTAGGCTCACTAATCTCCCTAACAGCCGTAATCATACTAGTCTTCATCATCTGAGAAGCCTTCGCATCTAAACGCAAAGCCCTTCAACCAGAACTGACAAGCACAAATATTGAATGAATCCACGGCTGCCCACCCCCATTCCATACATTCGAAGAACCCGCCTTTGTTCAAGTACAAGAAAGGAAGGAGTCGAACCCCCATATGTTGGTTTCAAGCCAACCGCATAACCACTCATGCTTCTTTCTCATTAGAGGTGTTAGTAAAACGATTACATAGCCTTGTCAAGACTAAATCACAGGTGAAACCCCTGTACACCTCAACATATAACATGGCCAACCACTCACAACTAAGCTTCCAAGACGCCTCATCCCCTATCATAGAAGAACTCATCCAATTCCACGACCATGCTATAATGGTCGCCCTAGCCATTTGTATCTTAGTCCTCTACCTCCTGACAACAATACTCACACAAAAACTATCATCAAACACAGTTGACGCGCAGGTAATCGAATTAATTTGAACAATCCTCCCAGCCGGTGTACTAATCACCCTCGCCCTTCCATCCTTACGCATCCTATATATAATGGATGAGATCAACCAACCAGATCTCACCCTAAAAGCCATTGGCCACCAGTGATACTGAACTTACGAGTACACTGACCTCAAAGACCTAACATTTGACTCCTACATAACACCCACAACAGAACTTCCATTAGGACACTTCCGACTCCTAGAAGTAGACCATCGAGTAATCGTTCCAACAGAATCAACCGTCCGAGTCATTGTCACCGCCGATGACGTCCTACACTCATGAGCCGTCCCCAGCCTAGGAGTGAAAACTGACGCAATTCCTGGACGCCTAAACCAAACTTCATTCCTAGCCAATCGACCTGGGGTGTACTACGGTCAATGCTCAGAAATCTGCGGAGCAAACCACAGCTTCATGCCAATCGTAGTAGAATCCATCCCACTTGCCAGCTTCGAGAACTGATCCTCTATCACACCATCATAACCATTAAGAAGCTATGGAACAGCACTAGCCTTTTAAGCTAGAGAAAGAGGGCTTATCCCCTCCTTAATGATATGCCACAACTAAACCCAAACCCTTGATTTTTTATCATGATCATCACATGAATAACATTCTCCTTAATCATCCAACCTAAGCTCCTATCCTTCGTATCTATAAATCCCCCATCCAATAAAACCCACACAGTCCAAAGCACTACCCCATGAACCTGACCATGAACTTAAGCTTCTTCGACCAATTCTCAAGTCCAACCCTCCTAGGAATCCCATTAATCCTTATCTCAATAACATTCCCAGCTCTTCTGCTTCCATCCCCCAACAATCGATGAATTACCAGCCGAGTTTCAACCCTACAACTATGACTCGTCAACCTCATCACAAAACAACTAATAACCCCACTAAACAAAAAAGGACATAAATGAGCCCTTATCCTAACGTCACTAATAATCTTCCTACTACTAATTAACCTCCTAGGCTTACTACCATACACCTTTACACCTACCACCCAACTATCTATAAACCTAGCCCTAGCTTTCCCACTATGACTCGCTACACTCCTCACAGGATTGCGCAACCAACCTTCTGCCTCTCTAGGCCACCTCCTGCCAGAAGGTACCCCCACCCCACTCATCCCAGCCCTCATTCTAATCGAAACCACAAGCCTACTCATTCGACCCCTAGCACTAGGAGTACGCCTAACAGCAAACCTCACAGCAGGCCACCTCCTCATCCAACTGATCTCTACAGCCACCGTCGCCCTTTTCTCAACAATACCTGTCGTCTCACTCCTGACTTTCCTAGTCTTATTCCTACTCACAATCCTAGAAATCGCCGTAGCCATAATCCAAGCCTACGTATTCGTCTTACTACTAACCCTATACCTTCAAGAAAACATCTAACCCCCAATGGCACACCAAGCACACTCTTACCACATAGTAGATCCAAGCCCATGACCTATCCTAGGGGCAGCCGCCGCCCTCCTCACTACTTCCGGCCTAACCATATGATTCCACTATAACACCCCATATCTCCTGATCATTGGCCTCTCATCTACACTTCTAGTAATATTCCAATGATGACGAGATATCGTACGAGAAAGCACCTTCCAAGGACATCATACTCCTACCGTCCAAAAAGGACTACGCTATGGAATAATCCTCTTCATTACATCTGAAGCCTTCTTCTTCCTGGGCTTCTTCTGAGCCTTCTTCCACTCGAGCCTAGCCCCCACCCCAGAACTAGGTGGACAATGACCTCCCGTAGGAATCAAACCCCTAGACCCTATAGACGTACCCCTACTAAACACCGCCATTCTATTAGCCTCAGGAATCACCGTTACATGAGCCCACCATAGCATCACAGAAGCACGCCGAAAACAAGCTATCCACGCCCTCACTCTCACAATCCTTCTAGGATTCTACTTCACAGGCCTCCAAGGCATAGAATACTACGAAGCACCATTCTCTATCGCGGATAGCGTTTACGGCTCCACCTTCTTCGTTGCCACCGGCTTCCATGGCCTGCATGTAATCATCGGCTCTACCTTCCTCCTAGTTTGCCTCCTACGCCTAATCAAATACCATTTCACACCAAACCACCACTTCGGCTTTGAAGCAGCAGCCTGATACTGACACTTCGTAGACGTAGTCTGACTATTCCTCTATATGACTATCTACTGATGAGGATCATGCTCTTCTAGTATACTTATTACAATCGACTTCCAATCCTTAAAATCTGGTTTAAACCCAGAGAAGAGCAATGAACATAATCACATTCATAATCACCCTATCCCTAACTCTAAGCCTTGCCCTAACCGCACTAAACTTCTGAATTGCCCAAATAAGCCCCGACGCAGAAAAACTATCACCCTATGAATGCGGCTTCGACCCCCTGGGCTCTGCTCGACTACCATTCTCAATTCGATTCTTTCTAGTAGCCATTCTATTCCTCCTATTCGACCTAGAAATCGCACTCCTCCTCCCTCTCCCATGAGCCACACAACTCCAAAACCCCACCACCACACTAACCTGAACCTCCGTCCTAATCCTCCTCCTCACACTAGGACTCGTATATGAATGAATTCAAGGAGGACTAGAATGAGCAGAATAAGAAAGTTAGTCTAACCAAGACAGTTGATTTCGACTCAACAGATTATAGCTCACACCCTATAACTTTCTTTATGACCATACTCCACTTAAGCTTCTACGCAGCCTTCACCCTAAGTGCACTAGGCCTAGCCTTTCACCGAACTCATCTAATCTCAGCCCTCCTATGCCTAGAAAGCATAATACTATCAATATACCTAGCCCTGTCAATATGACCTATTCAAACACAAACATCATCACCCACCCTCCTACCCATCCTGATACTGACCTTCTCCGCTTGTGAAGCAGGCACAGGACTTGCCCTACTCGTAGCCTCCACTCGCACCCATGGCTCCGACCACCTACACAACTTCAACCTACTAAAATGCTAAAAATCATCATCCCAACTATTATACTCCTCCCCCTAACTTTCCTATCCCCACGCAAACATCTATGAACCAATACCACAATATATAGCCTACTAATCGCTACTGTCAGCCTACAGTGATTAGTACCAACATACTACCCCAACAAAAGCTTATCCCCTTGAACCGCCATCGACCAAATCTCCTCTCCCCTACTAGTTCTATCATGTTGACTCCTACCCCTCATACTCATAGCAAGCCAAAACCACTTAGAACAAGAACCAACCATTCGCAAACGAATCTTCATCACAACAGTCATCCTAGCCCAACCATTCATCCTCCTAGCCTTTTCAGCCTCAGAACTAATACTCTTCTACATCGCATTCGAAGCCACCCTAATCCCCACTCTAATCCTAATCACCCGATGAGGCAGCCAGCCAGAGCGACTAAATGCTGGCACCTACCTCCTATTCTACACACTCGCCAGCTCTCTCCCACTATTAATTGCCATCTTACACTTACACAACCAAATCGGCACCCTCTACTTCCCAATACTGAAACTATCACATCCAGCAACAACCACCTCTTGATCAAGCATACTATCCAGCCTAGCCCTCCTCCTCGCCTTCATAGTTAAAGCCCCCCTATACGGCCTTCACCTATGACTCCCTAAAGCCCACGTAGAAGCCCCAATTGCAGGCTCCATACTACTAGCCGCCATTCTACTAAAACTCGGAGGTTACGGCATCATACGATTCACAGCCCTAATCAACCCATCACTAAACAACCTCCACTACCCATTCATCACCCTAGCCCTATGAGGAGCACTAATAACAAGCGCTATCTGCTTACGACAAATCGACCTGAAATCCCTAATCGCCTACTCATCTGTTAGTCACATAGGCCTAGTAATCGCCGCAACCATAATTCAAACCCAATGAGCATTCTCAGGAGCAATAATCCTAATAATCGCACATGGACTAACTTCTTCAATGTTATTCTGCCTGGCCAACACCAACTACGAACGAACACATAGCCGCATCCTCCTACTAACCCGAGGTATCCAACCTATTCTTCCACTCATGGCCATCTGATGACTACTAGCAAATCTAACAAATATAGCTCTCCCACCAACAATCAACCTTATAGCAGAACTAACCATCATAATCGCTCTCTTCAACTGATCCTCGCTAACAATCCTGCTAACAGGTGCCGCAATCTTACTAACCGCCTCTTACACCCTATACATACTGATAATAACACAACGAGGGACACTCCCATCACACATCACATCCATCCAAAACTCCTCCACACGGGAACACCTCCTCATAGCCCTGCACATGATTCCCATAATCCTCCTTATCCTTAAACCTGATCTCATTTCCGGTATCCCCGTATGCAGGTATAGTTTAAACCAAGACATTAGACTGTGATTCTAAAAATAGAAGTTAAAATCTTCTTACCCGCCGAGGGGAGGTTTAACCAACAAGAACTGCTAATTCTTGCATCTGAGTATAAAACCTCAGCCCCCTTACTTTCAAAGGATAACAGTAATCCAATGGTCTTAGGAACCACTCATCTTGGTGCAAATCCAAGTGAAAGTAATGGACCTATCGCTAGTCCTCATTCTTTCTATAATACTCACCCTAACCACCCTCTCCACCCCCATCATCCTCCCACTCATGTCAAGCAAGCTCAAAAACACCCCAGCCATCATTACAAACACAGTGAAAACCTCTTTCCTGATTAGTCTTATCCCCATGACAATTCACATCTACTCGGGAACAGAATGCCTACTAACCCTATGAGAATGAAAATTCATCATGAACTTCAAAATCCCTATCAGCCTAAAAATAGACTTCTACTCCCTCACATTCTTCCCAATCGCCCTATTCGTATCATGATCTATCCTACAATTTGCAACATGATACATAGCCTCAGACCCCTACATCACAAAATTCTTCACCTATCTCCTATTCTTCCTAATCGCCATACTCATCCTAATCATCGCCAACAACCTATTTGTCCTATTCATCGGCTGAGAAGGAGTAGGAATCATATCCTTCCTCCTAATCAGCTGATGACACGGTCGGGCGGAAGCTAATACTGCTGCCCTCCAAGCCGTACTATATAACCGAGTGGGAGATATCGGACTCATCCTCTGCATGGCCTGACTGGCTTACTCTATAAACACCTGAGAAATCCAACAACTCCCATCCCCACACCAAACCCCCACCCTACCTCTACTAGGCCTCATCCTAGCCGCAACAGGCAAATCAGCCCAATTTGGACTCCATCCCTGACTTCCCGCCGCTATAGAAGGCCCGACCCCAGTATCTGCATTACTCCACTCCAGCACTATAGTAGTAGCCGGAATCTTCCTACTCATCCGAACCCACCCATTATTCAGCAACAACCAAACAGCTCTAACTCTGTGCCTATGCCTCGGTGCCCTCTCCACCCTATTTGCAGCTACGTGCGCTTTAACCCAAAACGACATCAAAAAAATTATCGCCTTTTCCACCTCAAGCCAACTAGGACTGATAATAGTAACAATCGGACTAAACCTTCCACATCTAGCTTTCCTCCACATTTCAACCCACGCATTCTTCAAAGCTATACTATTCCTATGCTCAGGTTCAATCATTCACGCCCTCAACGGAGAACAAGACATTCGAAAGATAGGCGGCCTGCAAAAAATACTACCAACAACTACTTCATGTCTTACCATCGGCAATCTAGCCCTAATAGGAACCCCATTCCTAGCGGGCTTCTACTCAAAAGACCAAATCATCGAAAGCCTAAACACATCATACCTAAACACCTGAGCCCTTATCCTAACCCTACTAGCCACTTCATTCACCGCAGTATACACAATCCGCATAACCATCCTAGTACAAACTGGATTTGTACGAATCCCCCCTCTGACACCAATCAATGAAAACAACCCCATAGTAACTTCTCCCATTACCCGACTCGCCCTAGGAAGCATCACAGCAGGACTCCTCATTACTTCATACATCCCCCCTGCAAAAACACCCCCCATAACCATACCCCTTTCAATCAAAATCACAGCCCTAGTGGTCACAGCCCTAGGAATTGCCATCGCCCTAGAACTATCAAAAATAACCCAAACCCTCATCCTCACAAAACAAACCCCACTATACAACTTCTCAATCTCCCTAGGATACTTCAATCCACTAACACACCGCTTTAGCATAACAAACCTCCTAACAGGAGGACAAAACATCGCCTCCAGCCTAGTAGACCTCTCCTGACTAAAACTTCTAGGCCCAGAAGGACTAGCCACCTCACAAGTAAACATAGCAAAAACCACCACCCTAATACATTCAGGCCTCATCAAACCCTATTTAGGAGCCTTCGCCCTATCTATTATCATCATCCTCATATCCACATACAGAACCCCCTTAATGGCTCTCAATCTTCGTAAAAACCACCCCCTACTAAAAACCATCAACAATTCCCTAATTGACCTTCCAACACCATCCAACATTTCAACTTGATGAAACTTTGGATCTCTACTAGGCATCTGCCTAATAACACAAATCGTCACAGGCTTACTGCTAGCCATACATTACACAGCAGACACCAGCCTAGCCTTCGAATCCGTTGCCCACATATGCCGGAACGTCCAGTACGGCTGACTAATCCGAAACCTACACGCCAACGGAGCTTCATTCTTCTTCATCTGCATCTACTTCCACATCGGCCGAGGAATCTACTATGGCTCCTACCTAAACAAAGAGACATGAAATGTAGGAGTCGTACTTCTACTCACCCTCATAGCCACCGCCTTCGTAGGGTACGTCCTACCCTGAGGACAAATATCATTTTGAGGAGCTACAGTAATTACAAACCTATTCTCAGCAATCCCCTACATCGGACAGACACTAGTAGAATGACTATGAGGGGGCTTCTCAGTAGACAATCCAACCTTAACCCGATTCTTCGCCATTCACTTCCTCCTCCCATTCGTTATTGCAGGACTGACACTAGTCCACCTCACACTACTTCACGACACAGGATCTAACAACCCCTTAGGAATCCCCTCAGACTGCGACAAAATCCCATTCCACCCCTACTACACCATCAAAGACATCCTAGGGTTTGTCTTAATGTTCATTCCACTAGCTGCCCTAGCCCTGTTCGCCCCCAACCTGCTAGGAGACCCAGAAAATTTCACACCAGCCAACCCCCTAGCAACCCCACCACACATCAAACCAGAATGATACTTCCTATTTGCCTACGCCATCCTTCGATCAATTCCAAACAAACTAGGTGGTGTACTAGCCCTAGCTGCTTCTGTCCTAGTCTTATTCCTCTTACCCCTACTACACACATCCAAACTACGCTCAATAACCTTCCGCCCTCTCTCACAAATCTTATTCTGAACCCTAGTAGCCAATCTCCTTATCCTCACCTGAGTGGGCAGCCAACCAGTTGAACACCCCTTCATCATCATCGGACAACTGGCCTCAATCTCCTATTTCACAATCATCCTCATCCTCTTCCCACTTGCATCCATCTTAGAAAACAAAATACTGAAACTATAACCAACTCTAATAGTTTATAAAAACATTGGTCTTGTAAGCCAAAGATTGAAGATTATACCCCTTCTTAGAGTTACTCCACATTAAAGGGCCCCCCCCCTCCCCCCCCACAGGCCCTTTTCATATATTTCCTAAGGCATGTGGTACTTTGCATTAAACTTATCTACCCCATCAGGCATTAAGTCAATGTAGGACCTTCCAGTTACTACCCAACCTCTCATCCAACCCAATCCCAAACACTTCTCCCCAGAAGATAATTTTCCAAGGGTCTATCCCCCCCCCATGCTTACCTCCACCCCCCTTGAGCCCATATGACTCACCCCTACTCACACACACGCGTCACACGAGGTCGACCTTGACTATATACACCCAAACACTTCACTCACCGGGTACGGATAATGTCACAGTACACCTTTGAATTCTCCCAGCCATCCCATTAGCCCACCTCCTAAAATATATTCCCGTCCAACAGCTTTCAAGAGCTCCCAAGCCAGAGAACCTGGTTATCTATTAATCGTGATCCTCACGAGAACCGAGCTACTCAACGTCTGTTCTGCTTTCGTTTATTGTCTTCAAGGACATACTTTCCCTCTTACCCTCGAAGCCCAACTTGCTCTTTTGCGCCACCCGTGGTAATTTCAGGTCCATAACTTGCTAGTTACTTATTCCTTGCTCTTCACAGATACAAGTGCTGGGTGATGGACTCTCCTCCTTCAATCTCGTTATCGCGGCATTTCACCTCTTCTATTCTTCTTTTCTTCTGGGGGTCCTTTCAATAAACCCTTCCAGTGCGTAGCAGGAGTTATCTTCCTCTTGACATGTCCATCACATGACCGCCGAGCTGCGTACCGCCCCGAAAGCCCATAATGTCATGGTCGAAGGATAAGCCCGTCTCAAACTTGACACTGATGCACTTTGACCCCATTCATGGAACCCGCGCTTTTTACCTCATAGGCACTGATCAATGCAATGGTTACCGGACATAATCACTTTATTTACAGTTTCCTGAGACTTTCAGCTAAATACACAATTTTCCATTCGTTCTTTTTATCTTGACAAAATTTTCATTCAATTCAACAAAAAACTAGCTACTAACTCCCTACAATCACATCAACCCATTCAATCATCCATTCATCACACCATTTTTTCCACCATTAACAAGGAACTTTATATGAACTTTCCCCACTCACCACACACTTCAAAGAGAAAGGAATCAAACCTCTATCACCAACTCCCAAAGCTGGCATTTTAATTAAACTACTCTCTGAACCCCCTAAACAGCCCGAATAGCCCCCCGAGATAACCCCCGTACAAGCTCCAGAACCACAAACAAGGTCAACAGCAACCCTCACCCACCAATTAAAAACAACCCTGCACCCCAAGAATAAAACACCGCGGCCCCGCCAAAATCCAACCGAGCCAACGCCAAACCAGCACTATTCACCGTCCCTACATCCACTAAAGCCCCATACACACCACTTAAAGCAAACCCTACCCCTACAACCAAACTCATCCCTAACCCATACCCAACTACTCCCCAATCCCCCCAAGCCTCTGGATAAGGGTCCGCCGCCAACGACACTGAATAAACAAACACCACCAACATCCCACCCAAATAAACTATAACCAGCACTAACGACACAAACGAAGCCCCCAGACTTACCAATCACCCACACCCTGCGATAGACGCCACAACCAACCCAACCACCCCATAGTAAGGAGAGGGATTAGACGAAACCGCCAACCCCCCTAAAAGAAAAAACAGACCTAATAATAAAACAAATTTCATCATAAATTCCTACTCGGCCTTTCTCCGAGATCTAAAGCTTGAAAAGCTATCGTTAACAAAAATTTAACTACAGGAACCCTTTCTTTCACTCCCCCCCCCTCCCCCCCCGCGGCACTTTTTATGTGCACACAAGGTATGTGGTACTTTGCATTAAACTTATCTACCCCATCAGGCATTAAGTCAATGTAGGACCTTCCAGTTACTACCCAACCTCTCATCCAACCCAATCCCAAACACTTCTCCCCAGAAGATAATTTTCCAAGGGTCTATCCCCCCCCCATGCTTACCTCCACCCCCCTTGAGCCCATATGACTCACCCCTACTCACACACACGCGTCACACGAGGTCGACCTTGACTATATACACCCAAACACTTCACTCACCGGGTACGGATAATGTCACAGTACACCTTTGAATTCTCCCAGCCATCCCATTAGCCCACCTCCTAAAATATATTCCCGTCCAACAGCTTTCAAGAGCTCCCAAGCCAGAGAACCTGGTTATCTATTAATCGTGATCCTCACGAGAACCGAGCTACTCAACGTCTGTTCTGCTTTCGTTTATTGTCTTCAAGGACATACTTTCCCTCTTACCCTCGAAGCCCAACTTGCTCTTTTGCGCCACCCGTGGTAATTTCAGGTCCATAACTTGCTAGTTACTTATTCCTTGCTCTTCACAGATACAAGTGCTGGGTGATGGACTCTCCTCCTTCAATCTCGTTATCGCGGCATTTCACCTCTTCTATTCTTCTTTTCTTCTGGGGGTCCTTTCAATAAACCCTTCCAGTGCGTAGCAGGAGTTATCTTCCTCTTGACATGTCCATCACATGACCGCCGAGCTGCGTACCGCCCCGAAAGCCCATAATGTCATGGTCGAAGGATAAGCCCGTCTCAAACTTGACACTGATGCACTTTGACCCCATTCATGGAACCCGCGCTTTTTACCTCATAGGCACTGATCAATGCAATGGTTACCGGACATAATCACTTTATTTACAGTTTCCTGAGACTTTCAGCTAAATACACAATTTTCCATTCGTTCTTTTTATCTTGACAAAATTTTCATTCAATTCAACAAAAAACTAGCTACTAACTCCCTACAATCACACCAACCCATTCAATCATCCATTCATCACACCATTTTTTCCACCATTAACAAGGAACTTTATATGAACTTTCCCTACCACGTAATTCTCACACAAAAAGCAAACAAAAACACAAACCACATTAACAAAAAACAACAAAACAAAAC